ATTCTAATCTTCCCCCCCAATCTGATATTATGGTGCCCGTATAGACCGAAATTCCGTTATGGTCCAATTCTGACCGGTAATAGATACCGGGACTTTGTAATATTTGATTGATCACAATTCTGTATATTCCATTTACTATAGAAGTTCCCAGGGAATTCATTAAAGGAATGTTTCCAATAAAAATAGTTTGTTCTTGCATATCCCTACTGGTTTTCCAAATTAATCCCGCGGATACATATAATTCAGAAGAATATGTGAGTAATTCATATACAGCATCTCTTTCTTTTATCAAAGGTTCTACCAATTGATATGTTTCCACAAATAATTGAAATTCAATTTCTTGATCTGTATCTTCAATTTTTGGAAACTTATAAAGTTCTTCTGTTAAGCCCTGATCAATGAATCTACAAAATCCTTCAAATTGTATCTGATTAAAACCAGGTATTGTAGACATTCCCTCATTTCCATCCCCGAGCATTTTTAATTTCCTATTAATCGAAAAAATTCCATTATTGACCCATTTTTCATCAAATCATATGGATTGATCTAGCAATGATGGAATTTATATTGTGTTTACTGAATCACATGAAATTTTAACCAACTCCATATATGTAATGTATAAAATGCATCTGAACGAAGGAAAAAAGAGAATTTTATACTCAAATTTGAATTTGTAACAGATACAAATGTAAAGGAATTGATAAATTCCACTTAGACTTATGGACTTTTGTCTAGAATCTCAAAAAAAGTGATTCAATTTCTACCATCATTTTTATGATATTACATATTCCAATCCTATTGGATACCAAAAAAATAAATGGATTCAGGATTTGATCTGTTCGATAAGATAAAGACATAATAACCATCAACTCTCTATTTTTGTTTGATGTTTTTTGAGCACTTAACCTTTTATGAGAATTCTTTGTTGAAGTTGAACAAAGAATTCTCATAAAAGAAAGATCTTTTTACCTATTTTTTAGTAGAATACGATTAAAGTGCATAACATAATAAGAGGGCTTGTATTTATTAAACATGTGTAGATAGCTATCTATATTGATTTCCTCTGAGAATTGCCTATAGACATCATATATAGTATAGTAGATAGGGCTTGTATTTATTAAACATGTGTAGATAGCTATCTATATTGATTTCCTCTGAGAATTGCCTATAGACATCATATATAGTATAGTAGATAAGATACCCATTCATTTATTTGTAGAACAATTTATGTTTCTGGGGTTTACATATACTTCTATTTGCTGTTATAATTGAAATTGGAAAGGATTTTTTTTATTGAAAAGCCACCACCTTTCAAAGACAATTTTCGATTCAAATCCAAGAATCATTTATGAATTTACAGTCACATTTAATAGTTAATGGTTCCAATTTGTCCCGAATTTTTGATTTTGTGACTGAAAAACCACATCTTCTTTTTCAATATAAAAGAGAGGGAAGGTTTTTAGATACAAGATGAAAGTACAATAAAAAAAAGAAGTTTAGTAATTCCTCCACCCCAAGCAAAGGGGGAATATTTTCATCTATTTTGTATGGTATCATTTTGGCGGCATGGCCGAGCGGTAAGGCGGGGGACTGCAAATCCTTTTTCCCCAGTTCAAATCCGGGTGTCGCCTGATTAACAAAAAACTCGAAATCCCTTATTTTTTTGATTTTACTGATATGATATAACTCGCTGAATTTTTCCTGAGCAGAAGCAAACGGAGGAAGGGGACTCTTGATACTTGCTCGATTCTAAACATCTGGAAGTTCGGTGGTTCTCTAGAGCTAAAGTGCTGTAAATCCTTGCTCTAGGATTCAAGGATATAGTAGTCGAAGGACTTTTCTAGAAAGATTTACCAATTACCAATTCCCTTCCACTACTAATGTAATGTAGTGTTTTAATTACTAGGTTTTGAATTAAATTGGATAGTCCGACGAAAAATCTAATTAATGGTTGTGGAAAGGGCTGAAGATACCAGACTCATGGTAGTCTCTAAGTATTGAGGCATTCAATAACTATTTAATTCGATGGAAAATTAGCTTTTCTATATCAAATGCAAAAATCAATTCTTTCTTTTCAATAAATCAATAAACCCCAGTCAAGAATGGAATAGGTGGTCCTCCGATTCTTTCACAGAAACAACCTTTAGACAGTAAGGATTAGATCAAATGGGAAATAAAGGTATGAATGGGAAATAAAGGTATGTGATAGATAATGATCTATCTTGGTTCGATATTTTTAGCCCTTTAACCTTAATTAAGATTAAGATTAAGGACAAGAAAAGAAAAAATAGGTCTTATTTTTACTACATATTATTCCTACATCTTAGGAAGATTCGATTCCCTTGATACTTCCAAATGGGTCACTGCCTATTTTGCTTGTGCTTAACCTTTTCCAATTCTACTAGAAAAATCATATCCTCTAAGAACTTGTTAGAAGCGAATTTATTGGATCCTTTCATCAACGGTGTTGGGTCAGAATCCCTTTTTGACTCTGCGCCAG